ATTGGACTCTATATATTAACGATCGGGAATCGTCGAGGTATTTGTTCAAATAGGTATAATCCATGTAATCGAAGAAACTATCAAAATGAAACGGTTGACGATAATAAGTATACGAAAGAGAAAGAACCTTATTTTTGTAGTTCCTATGATGCACTTGGAGCTTATCGGCAGAAACGAATCAATTTAGATAGTCCTTTGTGGCTCCGGTGGCGACTCGATCAACGTGTCATTGCCTCAAGAGAAGTTCCCATCGAAGTTCAATATGAATCTTTGGGTACCTATCATGAGATTTATGGGCACTATCTAATAGTAAGAAGTGTAAAAAAAGAAATCCTTTGTATATACATTCGAACAACTGTCGGTCATATTTCTTTTTATCGAGAAATAGAAGAAGCCATACAAGGGTTTTGTCGGGCCTACTCATACGATACCTAAGCTAAGTAATTATGTGATACCGTGGGAATTCGGTTCTCTACGGCTCAACCGGTATCATAATTCCTGAATTTCTACGTGAATCAAGATCGAGGAAAGGAAGTCTTCAAATCACTGACTCAAACCCATTGTCGAATCCTACTCAGCGGAATATGGAGGTACTTATGGCAGAACGGGCCGATCTGGTTTTTCACAATAAAGTGATAGATGCAACTGCCATGAAACGACTTATTAGCAGATTAATAGATCACTTCGGAATGGCATATACATCGCACATCCTGGATCAAGTAAAGACTCTGGGTTTCCAGCAAGCCACTGCTACATCCATTTCATTAGGAATTGATGATCTTTTAACAATACCTTCTAAGGGATGGCTAGTCCAAGATGCTGAACAACAAAGTTTGATTTTAGAAAAGCACCATCATTATGGGAATGTACACGCGGTAGAAAAATTGCGTCAATCCATTGAGATATGGTATGCTACAAGTGAATATTTGAGACAAGAAATGCATCCTAATTTTAGGATGACTGATCCTTCTAATCCAGTCCATATAATGTCCTTTTCGGGAGCTAGAGGAAATGCATCTCAGGTACACCAATTAGTAGGTATGAGAGGATTAATGTCGGACCCCCAAGGACAAATGATTGATTTACCCATTCAAAGCAATTTACGCGAAGGACTCTCTTTAACGGAATATATAATTTCCTGCTACGGAGCCCGCAAAGGAGTTGTGGATACTGCTGTACGAACATCAGATGCTGGATACCTCACGCGTAGACTTGTTGAAGTAGTTCAACACATTGTTGTGCGTAGAACAGATTGTGGCACTATCCGAGGTATTTCCGTGAGTCCTCGAAATGGGATGACGGAAAAAATTTGGATCCAAACACTAATTGGTCGTGTATTAGCAGACGATATATATATGGGTCTACGATGCATTGCCACTCGAAATCAAGATATTGGTATTGGACTTGTCAATCGATTCATAACCTTTCGAGCACAATCAATATATATTCGAACCCCCTTTATTTGCAGGAGTACATCTTGGATCTGTAGATTATGTTATGGTCGGAGTCCCACTCATGGCGACCTGGTCGAATTGGGAGAAGCAGTAGGTATTATTGCAGGTCAATCAATTGGGGAACCAGGGACTCAACTAACATTAAGAACTTTTCATACCGGTGGAGTATTTACAGGTGGTACTGCAGAACATGTACGAGCTCCTTCTAATGGAAAAATAAAATTCAATGAGGATTTGGTTCATCCCACACGTACACGTCATGGACATCCTGCTTTTCTATGTTATATAGACCTGTATGTAACTATTGAGAGTCAGGATATTCTACATAATGTGAATATTCCACAAAAAAGTTTTCTTTTAGTTCAAAACGATCAATATGTAGAATCAGAACAAGTGATTGCTGAGATTCGCGCTGGAACATCCACTTTCAATTTTAAAGAGAGGGTTCGAAAACATATTTATTCTGACTCAGAGGGAGAAATGCACTGGAGTACCGATGTGTACCATGCGCCTGAATATAGATATGGTAATGTTCATCTCTTACCAAAAACAAGTCATTTATGGATATTATCAGGAGGTCCGTGCAGATCCAGTATAGTCACTTTTTCGCTCCACAAGGATCAAGATCAAATGAATGTTCATTCTCTTTCTGTCGAACGGAGATCTATTTCTGACCTCTCAGTGACTAATGATCGAGTGAGACACAAATTGTTTAGTTCGGATCCTTCCAGTAAAAAAGGGCAGGGGATTCTTGATTATTCAGGACCTGATCGAATCATATCTAATGGTCATTGGAATTTCCTATATCCTGCCATTCTCCACGAGAATTCTGATTTATTGGCGAAAAGGCGAAGAAATAGATTCATCATCCCATTCCAATATGATCAAGAACGGGAGAAAGAACTAATGCTCCGTTCTGGTATCTCGATTGAAATACCCATAAATGGGATTTTACGTAGAAATAGTATTCTTGCTTATTTCGACGATCCCCGATACAGAAGAAGTAGTTCAGGAATTACTAAATATGGGACCATAGAGGTGGATTC